ATTTATAATTTTAATTTAAATATTCTATATATATACATGTATTAGTTATATGCATATATTAGTTTAGTCAACTCCAGAGTTGACCGATGAATCTGTTGATTCAAAAGTGCGACATGGGTAAATGTCACAAATGATGAATTGATTTCTTACTTATGTTACTCTATTTTTGTTAGTATCGTCTATAATAATAGATGAATCAAACATTTTCAATTGAATTTATTCTTTCAATTGGTTGGTATTTTTGCTTATCCTCGTATCTTTCAAAAATTGAAACTTAGGGAAGTGCTTTATAAACATATGTATAAAAAGAACATATTTCATTTAGCCTTTTCATGCCTACTATAACTAGTTATTTTGGTTTTCTACTAGCAGCTTTGACTATCACCTCAGCTCTATTTATCGGTCTGAGCAAGATACGACTTATTTGAAATTAATTAAATGAACATGAACAATTCATAAAAAAAAAATCTTTCTATGGCAGTTCATATCTTCTACAGTTACTTAACGTATCGATTTCCAATTTTTGGTCATTGAGATTTATAGTCAATACAGATTAATATTTAAGGATAAATATTACCTCCCCTTTCCCCTTTCAAACAAATTGAAATGATTGAAGTTTTTCTATTTGGAATCGTCTTAGGTCTAATTCCTATTACTTTGGCCGGATTATTCGTAACTGCATATTTACAATACAGACGTGGTGATCAGTTGGACCTTTGATTAATTAACATCTCTTTTTTGATTGACCTCCTACTTCCTTTAATCCGCGTTAGGTCGAAAATTACACTTAAATAATTGAACAGCAATCTAAATTCGACCTAACGCGATTAACAAGAACACAGAATCACGCTCTGTAGGATTTGAACCTACGACATCGGGTTTTGGAGACCCACGTTCTACCGAACTGAACTAAGAGCGCCTTATTATCATTATCACAATAAAGATTTTGTGACCCCAATTCATCTTGCATATATATCATAAAATTAAAGATTTATTATGTATGTCCAATTTATCTCAATTGATCCCTCGTTACTGCTCATAAGATAAGTAATAGGTAGGGATGACAGGATTTGAACCCGTGACATTTTGTACCCAAAACAAACGCGCTACCAAGCTGCGCTACATCCCTTTCAATTGGTCTACAGTGTCATTGTAGAGAATCCTTGTCTTGTTTTCCACATCTTTACTTCCTCCATTGATATACAAAAATTATCTTTTCATTTCTTCTTTTTGGTCTCATATATCATATAACAAACATATAATATATTAAAAGACTTATATTATATAAAGTATGAAATAAATATGAAACCTACCATAAAAAATTAATATTTTTTAGTAATTTCAGGTAGAAATATCTATTTTGTACATTTTAATTTTAATTAGGGACTCCGCGTACAAATACAGGCGGTCAGTCATTAACTACATATACACATCTGGTCATATATGTATTACCATTATGTATTACAAATTACAATAAAATTACAATAACGAATAAAGAAAGAGGAGTTTTTAAAATGCGAGATCTAAAAACATATCTCTCCGTGGCACCGGTAGTAAGTGCTTTATGGTTCGGGTCTTTGGCAGGTTTATTGATAGAGATCAATCGTTTTTTTCCGGATGCGTTGATATTCCCCTTTTTTTCATTTTAGTTATTGATATGAGAAGGGGGAATAAGATTAGAGATACAATCAAATCTCTGTAACTAATCCCTACCCTTGCCTTCTTTTTTTCTTTGTTTTTTTTTTAGAATAACTTATTCTAAAAAAAAAAACAAAGAAAAAGCGGTTTCGCCCTCAGTGAAACTATGAACTCGGGCCCAGGCTCAAATTAAATTAATATTAATAATAGAGTGGAAATGAAAATGTGATGGTTGGAGCAACAATATCATACAAGATACTTAACTGAAAATACTGTACGGCAATTCTTAATTATAAATATAGTTAGAAATCATTATATTACTTATTATTACTATATTGATTGCAACGAAATCTTTCTTTTATAATTTGATTTCGAGTTACCTGCTTCTATTTTTTTTTTTTTTTTTGTCCTTTATTCTTCCTTGCTTCGGATCGGAAAATTAAAGAATTGAGTGAATCATAAACCAAAGGAGGTTCATGGCCAAGGGTAAAGATGTCCGAGTAACAGTTATTTTGGAATGTACCAGTTGTCTTCGAAATCGTGTTAATAAGGAATCAAGGGGCATTTCCAGATATATTACTCAAAAGAATCGACACAATACGCCTGGTCGATTGGAATTGAGAAAATTCTGTCCCTGTTGTTACAAACATACGATTCATGGGGAGATAAAGAAATAGATCGAACCGACCGCTCGTGTGTCAGTCTTCCAAGGAAGATGAAAAATTACATATTATATATAACATATATTTATTTAAATATAAACAAACCCAATCCTATTTCGATCGGATCAAACATGATGTAGAATTAAGAAATAGGATTGGGATTTTCAGGATAAGGAATAAACAAACCATGGATAAATCCAAGCGAATCCTTCTTAAATCCAAGCGATCTTTTCGTAGGCGTTTGCCTCCGATCCAATCGGGGGATCGAATTGATTATAGAAACATGAGTTTAATTAGTCGATTTATTAGCGAACAAGGAAAAATATTATCTAGACGGGTAAATAGGTTGACCTTAAAACAACAACGATTAATTACTATTGCTATAAAACAAGCTCGTATTTTATCTCTGTTACCTTTTCTTAATAATGAGAAACAATTTGAAAGAAGCGAGTCAACTCGTAAGAAAAAAAAAAAAATTGGAGAAGAATAAATATTTTTTATTGAACGTGTTTCTTCATTTTGATGATTTTATCATATTTTATCATACTAATTTCTACTCTACCTTCCCAGAGTTCATTCTCCAGGGAACTCCATTTAAAATATTCCAACGGATTCCTTCCAATCTCTTTATTTTATGATCTCATTGGAAATCATATAAAGACAACTCTTATTTAATATAGCTATTTGTGCAAGTATTTTACGATTAAGAAGCAACTGTCTCTTGTACAGATTGTGTATGAATTTGCTATAACTAAAGTATACTTTATTCTCGCGAATTACTGCATTTATCCGAGTGATCCACAAACGACGAAAATCTCTCTTTTGTCTACCTCTATCCCGATGAGCCGAAACCAAGGCTCTTATTTTCTGTTGAGTAATAGTACGAGTAAGTCTTGAATGAGCCCCTCGAAAGGTTGATGCAAATAAACGGATTTTTGTTCTACGTCTTCGAGCTATATACCCTCGTTTAATTCTGGTCATTGAATAAATGAAACTTTGATGAATAACTAATCGATTTCCTTTCTTTCAGTTATTCTCTTCCCGTGTCCTAGTCTATTAATAACAAAACGGATTCTTCCAATGTATAAAATAAAAATTCCAATGGCTTTTGCTATTATAACCTTCCCGACCACGATTTTTTCTTTTTTTCTAGGCATTTCACCTATAAAAAAAAATTGTATTGATACTAGGTATTAAAAACACATAGTAAATAAAAAAGTAATAAATATAAATGGATATAGTGGGTTCCATCGTTTCTATGGTTACTTCTTAAACGGTGAGGTCTTCTCTATACACCGGAGCCCTTCTTTCTTTCATTTAATCAATGTTATTGTTAACTTGTACAGTTCAAACTCTTTGGCTCTACCCATAATTATCCAGTACTAGGTCTTTCACAACGAGATCCACTTATACAGTAACGGTATTTAATTATGAAGATTAGCTGGGTAGCTGACCCTGTTAGTCCGTTCTTGCAAGAGTAAGGCAGAATTTTTCTGCTTTTTAAAATAGGATTTCCCCTGCTTAATGGATACCATTTGCTATCAATGGAGAATTCTTTCTCATCTTAAATTTAAAATTTTTAAATTGAGGTGATTGGATTTGCACCAACGGAAACCATACATTTGATACCATAATAGAAGGATAGATCCTTTTTATTTTTAGATATTGACTGGAGTTCTTCCATTCTATCCTATTCACTGGTACTGATCGTTGATACTGGATCAATTGTTTTCTTTCTTTTGTCCTAGCCCATGATCTGAACGAGTCGCACATACACCCTAGTACATGTTCCTCGTCGTTGAGGACATCCCCCAAGAGCGGGGGATTTCGTGACATTTCTGATTGGCTGTCTTGTGTTTCTAATAAGTTGTTTAATAGTTGGCATGTTGAATCATATACATAATGGGCTGGTTTAGATCGATCTTAACCGGATGCTTATGAATTATTTTATTTCTATATTAATAGATTAATGAGATTAATTAATAGAATATTAAATATATTAAATAATAGAATATTAAATCCGGTAAGAAGATAAAATCTCAAATAACGAATTCGTGTGAAATCCTTGTTATTTTTTCTTTTTTATTCAGTCGCTACAAGATCAACAATTCCATGAGCTTGGGCTTCTATTGCTGACATAAAAACATCTCTTTCCATGTCTTCGGATACAACCCATAAGGGTTTGCCTGTCCTTTGTGCATAAACCCTTGTGAGGGTTTCGCGCAGCTTCAGTAGTTCTTCCGCTTCCAAGATAAACTCTCCCGTCTGTGCCTCATAAAAAGCGGCAACAGGTTGGTGGATCATTACCCTGATGATATAACATAATAAATGTTTATTCTATCTCGCATAATGAAAGGTGAAGAGATAAAGAATAATAATAAAAAAAGATATAATTGAACAACCGTACAGGCATCTTCTTTTGCGCATTGCATACGGCTCTATAATGGAATTCACTTTTTTTTTACCTTACTTACACTTACATGGAAAAAATTTTAAATAAATAAATATAGGGTCTATCAGACCCAGGTTGGTAAATGATCCAATAACCACCCTTCTTTTTGGAGTAGTTCAAAAATACTATGATGGCTCCGTTGCTTTATATATTTATTTCGTTTGTTATTTAGCAATCCCAAAGTTTCTTTTTTTTTTTTTTTTCAAATAAAAAAATCTTGTTTTTTTATTTTCATATTTTTTCATAAC